GTTCCTTACCGTGTTAATTACCAATTATTGGGAATTGAGATTCCTAAGCAATACGAATTAATAGTAATATTTCGGGATAGATATTACCTCCCCCTTTCCCTTTTCAAATAAATGAAATTGAAATGATTGAAGTTTTTCTATTTGGAATTGTCTTAGGTCTAATTCCTATTACTTTGGCTGGATTATTCGTAACCGCATATTTACAATACAGGCGTGGTGATCAGTTGGACCTTTGATTAATATTAATTCACATCTCTTTTTTTAACTGACCTCCTCCTTTCTTTAATTTAATTTTTTAATTTTTGGGGGGGTCAAAGGTCAAATTCAGATTGCTGTATTTCAGTTCAGTGGAATTTTCGATCTAACAAGACAAGAGCAGAATCACGCTCTGTAGGATTTGAACCTACGACATTGGGTTTTGGAGACCCACGTTCTACCGAACTGAACTAAGAGCGCTTTCTTACCACAACGGAAAAGACTGTAAAGAAGGGGATTCTTTTTTTTATATAGTATAGAACCCCCCAAAAAATTTCAACCCAAATAAATACTTCTTGCATATGTATACTATCATAAAATTGAAAATTATGTATTATGTATGTCCAAATTGAATCGCTCTAAAATGTATCTCTGGTTACTGCTTCGAGGAGCAATAATAGGTAGGGATGACAGGATTTGAACCCGTGACATTTTGTACCCAAAACAAACGCGCTACCAAGCTGCGCTACATCCCTTTCAACTGGTCTACAGTATCATTGTAGAAAATCCCCGTCTTGTTTTCCACATCCTTATTTTATTTCCATTTCCTTCCTTTCTATGCAAAATGTATCTTGCCATTTCTTCCTCTTGGTCTCATATCATATAACATATAATAATAAATTAATATTTTTCTCGGGAATTCTCAGGCGCAAAGGGACCCGTTTTTTTGCTTTAAGAAAAAGAAAATCTTCTCTACCGAATCATTGCACATGTCAAGTTGAATTTTTGATTCCACACACAAATACAGGTGGTCTTTAACTACATATACATCTCTTACCATAATGTATTACAATATGGAATATAAAAAAAAGAAGGAGGATTCTCAATGCGAGATTTTAAAACATATCTTTCCGTGGCACCGGTACTAAGTACTCTCTGGTTCGGGTCTTTAGCAGGTTTATTGATAGAAATCAATCGTTTCTTCCCAGATGCGTTGACATTTCCTTTTTTTTCATTCTAGTTATTGATATGGAAAGGGGTGAAGAAGATTAGAGATAGAGTCAAATATTTGTGACTAATCTCTCTTTCCCGTCTTTTTTTTTCGAATTAGATAGATTGAATACGGGGGTAAAGAGAAAGAAAAAAGTGGATTCAACCTCAGTTAAATTCGGGTTAAGGCTCAAATTAAATTAAGAATCAAATTAATAATAGAGTTAAAAGAAAACAAAAGGGAAATGTGACTAGAATAAGAGTATCATGCAATACAAGATACTTAAATGTGTACTGCGATTAGAAATCGCTTTCGAAATTGTTGTATTACTTATTATTTACTATATTAATTGCAACAAAATTTCATAATTTGATTTTGAGTTGTTAGCCACTTCTATTTTTTCGTCCCTTTTCCTTTCTTCTTATTTGCGTCGGATCGGAAAATAGAAACGTTGGGTGAATCAAAAACCCAAAGGAGGTTCATGGCAAAGGGTAAAGACGTTCGAGTAAGGGTTATTTTGGAATGTACCGGTTGTGTTCGAAACGGTGTTAATAAGGAATCAACGGGTATTTCCAGATATATTACTCAAAAGAATCGACACAATACACCTAGTCGATTGGAATTGAGGAAATTCTGTCCGTATTGTTTCAAACATACAATTCATGGGGAGATAAAGAAATAGATATAGATCGAACCTAGTGCTTGGGTGTCACCCTTTCAAGGAACATGAAAAAAATTTAGATATATATTTCTATTATTTCATATATTGAAATAAAAACAACTAAATAAATATAGACAAACCCAATCCTATGAATTTCTTCTATAATTTTTTTTGATTTGATCGAAATAGTATTTTAGGGATAAGGAATAAACAAATTATGGATAAATCCAAGCGACTCTTTCTTAAATCCAAGCGATCTTTTCGTAGGCGTTTGCCCCCGATCCAATCGGGGGATCGAATTGATTATAGAAACATGAGTTTAATTAGTCGATTTATTAGTGAACAAGGAAAAATATTATCTAGACGGGTGAATAGATTAACCTTAAAAGAACAACGATTAATTACTATTGCTATAAAACAAGCTCGTATTTTATCTTCGTTACCTTTTCTTAATAATGAGAAACAATTTGAAAGAAGGGAGTCAACCACCAGAACTCCTGGTTTTAGGAACAGAAAAAAATAGGCTTACTTTTCAATTGAATCAAAATTCTAATCCGAACTCAAAAACAGATGGACGTTTTGTTCAAAAAATCCGAGAATCATTCGTGTCGTAAGAAAAAAAAGAATCGGGTAAGAGGAATAAATTTTTTTATCGGGCGTGTTCGCTCATTTTGACGACTTTATCATATTATCAGATTTTATCATACTAATTTCTACTCTACCTTCCCGGAGTTCATTCTCCAGAGAATTCCATTTCAAAAAGTTTGGCGGATTCCTTCCAATCCCCTTATTTTATGATCTCGTTGGAAATCATATAAAGACAATTCCTATTTGATATAGCTATTTGTGCAAGGATTTTACGATTAAGAAGCAACTGCCCCTTATACAGATTGTGTATTAATCTACTATAAATATAGGATGCCCCCGCCCCGCGAATTACTGCATTTATTCGAGTGATCCACAAACGACGAAAATCCCTTTTTTTCCTATCTCTATCACGATGCGCCGAAACCAAAGCTCTTATTTTCTGTTGAATAATTGTTCGAGTAAGTCTTGAATGAGCCCCGCGAAAACTGGATGCAAATAAACGCATTTTTGTTCTACGTCTCCGAGCTATATATCCTCGTCTAATTCTGGTCATTGAGTAAATGAAACTTTAATGAATAACTAATTGATTTCCTTTCTTTCAGTTATTCTTTTCCCCCTTCCTAGTCTATTAATAACAAAACGGATTCTTCCAATTTATAAAATAAAAATTCCAATGGCTTTTGCTACTATAACCTTCCCTACCACGCTTTTTTCCTTTTTTCTAGGCATTGGAAAAATAAAAATAGAAATAGCTAAAGAAATTGTGGGTTCCATCGTCTCTATGGTTACTTCTTAAACGGTGAGGTCTTCTCTATACACCGGAGCCCTTTCCTTCATTTTATTGGTAACTTGTACAGTTACCACTCTTTGGCTCTACCCATGAATTTTCCAGTAATGGGTCTTTCATAATGAGATCTACCTTATACAGTAACGGTATTTAATTATGAAGATTGGTTGGGTAGCTGACCTTGTGAGTCCGTTCTTCTAAACATAATATTTCTACTTTTTTAAATAGGATTTCCCCCGCTTAATGGGTAACTATTTGTTACCAATGGGGAATTCTTTCTCATCTTAAATTGAAAATTCAGGTGATTTAATTTGCACCAATTGAAACCATAAATTTCATACACAATAGAAAGATATGATAGATCCATCTTTTTTAGATAGTGAATGGAGTTCTTCCATTCTATCCGATTCACCGGTACTGATCATTGATACTGGAAAAATTGTTTTTTCTTTTGTTTTGTCTCAGTCCATGATTTAAACGAGTCGCACATACACCCTCGTACATGTTCCTCGACGCTGAGGGCATCCCCCAAGAGCGGGGGATTTCGTGACGTTTCTGATTGGCTGTCTTGGGTTTCTAATAAGTTGTTTAATAGTTGGCATGCTGAATTATACATTATGGGCTGGTTTAGATTGATCCTAACCGGATGATTATGGATTTATTCGATTTCAATATATTAATAGAATATTAAACCCTTAATTAAGTAATTAAGAAGTAAGAAGATAAAATCTTAAATCGTATATTTGCACGAAGCTATTTTTTATCCAACCGCTACAAAATCAACAATTCCATGAGCTTGGGCTTCTGTTGCTGACATAAAAGTATCCCTTTCCATGTCTTCGGATACAGCCCATAAGGGCTTGCCTGTTCTTTGTACATAAACCCTTGTAAGGATTTCGCGCAGTTTCAGTAGTTCTTCCGCTTCCAGGATAAGTTCGGACGTTTGTGCCTCATAAAAACCGGCAGCAGGTTGATGGATCATTACCCTGATCATATAATATAACACAATCAAAGGTTCCTGTATCTCGCACGAGGAGGCAAGGCGAAGAGATAAAGAATAAAATAAGAAAAAGATAGAATTGAACAACCGTACGGGCATTTTTTTCACATTGCATACGGCTCCACAATGGAATTTTTTTACCTTTCATCGAAGAAAGAGAAAATGTGGGATCTATTATACCCAGATCGGAAAATGATCCAATTACCACCCTTCTTTTTTTTTTCGGAGGAGTTCAAAAATACTATGATGGCCCCGTTGCTTTAATATATTTATTTCGTCTGTGATTCAGCAATCCCAAAGTTTCTTTTTTTTTTTTTTCGTACCCTTTCATAACATAAATGTTGTTAATAACCTGCCGGTGTGAAAAAAGTTTGTGACGCTGAAATCGACCTACGATAGGTAAGATAAAATCGGAAATACCCTTCCTTTATCTCATACTACTCTTTCGATACATAATCTAATATTTTGAAAAACAATAAAAAATTTGCATATCGAATTCGAAGTGCCATGCTAATATTACTTAATATTAATAATTCATATGGCGAAGGCATAGTCTTCTTTTTTCTCTTAAATAAAAAACCCATTGGCGCCAAGCGTGAGGGAATGCTAGACGTTTGGTAATTGCTCCTCCGACCAGGATAAAAGACCCCATTGAGGCGGCTAATCCCATGCATATTGTCTGTATATCTGGTCGCACAAATTGCATAGTATCATAAATGGCTATTCCAGGTATTACCCATCCGCCGGGAGAGTTTATAAGCAAATACAGATCCTTGGTCTCACTCTCCGAACTGAGATATACAAAAAGACCAATAAGTTGATTCGAAACATTGCTATCAATCGCTTGGCCTAAAAAAATTAATCTTTCTCGATAAAGTCGGTTGATTCGGATAAAATTGTATCCCTTAGGAGCCGTACGGGCACCTTTTGATGCATACGGTTCAACAAAACTAAAACTTGCGAAAAAAAATCAATGTGTAGCTTCCAGCTTCCAGCCCTCTTTCTTTTTTTATAGCGGACTCCTTTTAATGAAGGAAGGGGCTTCTCTTTCATTTAATATTAGAATATAAAAAACAGTTTTATCGCAATAACTTTTCATTGATGTATTTTTTCATCGAGATCCAATCCAAAAATCACGATGCCATTTTCTTGTTCCTGAATGGGCTTCTTCCATTTTTTTAGGTTTATGCTCTACTCCGAGTAAGGATCCGCCCGATTTTGATTTGCACATATAGGACAAATGAACCCAATACCACGTCTTTGTTTTTTTTTTTTTCATTTTTTCTCAATTTTGCAATTCATTTCTTTTATGTCTTCCGCCAAATATTCGACGTATCCATTATATTTATTATTCGATTGATTAACTGTTTGGGATCAGTGCTATTTAATAATTTCTTTCTAAATAGAGTTGTTTATGATATCTATAAGTCCTAATAATAGATATATTACCAATTGGGTTTTTCTAAACGGAGCCTGGATACTTAATTTTATTGGTCCAGCCAAGTCGACCATAAATTATTTGAATTGCTAATATTAATCTGGATACCTCTTCACAAAACGGATCTAATTGCATTTCATTGCACTTCACGTTACAAATTTTTGATGATTCAATCGCTTTTTTGGGGGGCGAAAGAGAGGATATCTCGATCGGGGGAGAGAATGGGGAAATCCCATATGACCCAATATATCTGACAGGGCGCACTATATGTCAATCCAAGTTGGATTTCGCTCTCCGGGAGTTCGAAAAGGAACTTTTGGAACACCAATAGGCATAAACTGAAAGAAAAAAGAATTAAGTACTCTATTTCACTTTGATGTGGAAACGTAATAATGGTTTTATTATTTTAATAATATTAGCTTTATCGTCATATTTTCTACATAGATAGAATAAGTTCATAAAATAAAGGAAAACAAAGAAAGTTTTTACGAATAGGTACTTTGAATGATGACTAAATATGGATGCATGCGCTCTTCGAAAAGGGAATAAACCCCCATTGCGTATTGGTACTTATCGAGTATAGAATAGATCTGCTTCTCTTTTTTCCTATGAACAAAATTGTTCCATTTTTACTAAAAGAATAGAACAAATAGTAACCCTTTTTCCGAGATAATCCACTGAAAAAAAAAGGGGGGTCCATAGCATAGTTTTTTCAATGCAATAAAGTTACATAGTGTCTATTTTTTGTTGATAAAGGGGTATTACCATGGGTTTGCCTTGGTATCGTGTTCATACTGTCGTATTGAATGATCCCGGTCGTTTGCTTTCTGTTCATATAATGCATACAGCTCTGGTTGCTGGTTGGGCCGGTTCAATGGCTCTATATGAATTAGCAGTTTTTGATCCCTCCGACCCTGTTCTCGATCCAATGTGGAGACAAGGTATGTTCGTTATACCCTTCATGACTCGTTTAGGAATAACCAATTCATGGGGCGGTTGGAGTATTACAGGAGGGACGATAACGAATCCGGGGGTTTGGAGTTACGAAGGTGTAGCCGGGGCGCATATTGTGTTCTCTGGCTTGTGCTTCTTGGCAGCTATCTGGCATTGGGTGTATTGGGATCTAGAAATATTTGGTGATGAACGCACAGGAAAACCTTCTTTGGATTTGCCTAAGATCTTTGGAATTCATTTATTTCTCTCAGGAGTGGCTTGCTTTGGCTTTGGCGCATTTCATGTAACAGGATTGTATGGTCCTGGAATATGGGTGTCCGACCCATATGGACTAACTGGAAAGGTACAATCTGTAAATCCCGCGTGGGGTGTGGAAGGTTTTGATCCCTTTGTTCCAGGAGGAATAGCCTCTCATCATATTGCAGCAGGGACATTGGGCATATTAGCAGGCTTATTCCATCTTAGTGTCCGCCCGCCCCAACGTCTATATAAAGGATTACGTATGGGCAATATTGAAACCGTTCTTTCCAGCAGTATCGCTGCTGTCTTTTTTGCAGCTTTTGTTGTTGCTGGAACTATGTGGTATGGTTCAGCAACTACTCCTATCGAATTATTTGGTCCCACCCGTTATCAATGGGATCAGGGATACTTTCAGCAAGAAATATATCGAAGAGTTAGCGCTGGACTAGCCGAAAATCAAAGTTTATCCGAGGCTTGGTCTAAAATTCCTGAAAAATTAACTTTTTATGATTACATCGGAAATAATCCAGCGAAAGGGGGATTATTCAGAGCGGGTTCAATGGATAACGGAGATGGAATAGCTGTCGGGTGGTTAGGACATCCTATCTTTAGAGATAAAGAAGGGCGTGAACTTTTTGTACGTCGCATGCCTACTTTTTTTGAAACATTTCCAGTTGTTTTGGTAGACGGAGATGGAATTGTTAGAGCCGATGTTCCCTTTAGAAGGGCAGAATCGAAGTATAGTGTCGAACAAGTAGGCGTAACCGTTGAGTTCTATGGTGGCGAACTGAACGGAGTGAGTTATAGTGATCCTGCGACTGTGAAAAAATATGCTAGACGTGCCCAATTGGGTGAAATTTTTGAATTAGATCGTGCTACTTTGAAATCCGATGGTGTTTTTCGTAGCAGTCCAAGAGGTTGGTTTACTTTTGGACATGCTTCCTTTGCTCTGCTCTTCTTCTTCGGGCACATTTGGCATGGTGCTAGAACCTTATTCAGAGATGTTTTTGCTGGTATTGACCCAGATTTGGATGCTCAAGTGGAATTTGGAGCATTCCAAAAACTTGGAGATCCAACTACAAGAAGACAAGTAGTCTGATGCAGCATTGCTCTGTTATTTTTCGCTTCTCACTTCTATTTTCTCTTTGTGATTTTACATAGGATACTGAAAAAGTCTGGATTTAAATCTCCGCCCTTTCGCCTTTTCTTTGATTTTTTTTCTTTAATCGGGGAGATGATCCCCAATAAACAGGTATGGAAGCTATAATTGTAAACCGCGATCAAATTTATGGAAGCATTGGTTTATACATTCCTCTTAGTCTCGACTCTAGGGATCATTTTTTTCGCTATCTTTTTTCGCGAACCACCTAAAGTTCCAACTAAAAAATGAAATGATTTTTCATTATCTGAATTGAAGTAATGAGCCTCCCAACATTGGGAGGCTCGTTACTTCAACTAGTCCCCGTGCTCTTCGAACGGGTCTCTTAGTTGTTGAGAGGGTTGCCCAAAAGCAGTATATAAGGCGTACCCAGTAAAACTTACAAGTAATCCAGATATAGAGATGGCGACTAGGGTTGCTGTTTCCATTATTATATAATTTCAAGACCACAATGGATCTATGATAAGATTGTTTATTTACAACGGAATGGTATACAAAGTCAACAGATCTCAATGAATACAAAATAGGATTTATGGCTGCACAAACTGTTGAGGGTAGTTCTAGATCTGGTCCAAGACGGACGTCTGTAGGGGCTTTATTGAAACCATTGAATTCGGAATATGGTAAAGTAGCTCCTGGATGGGGAACTACTCCTTTGATGGGTGTCGCAATGGCTCTATTTGCGGTATTCCTATCTATTATTTTGGAGATTTATAATTCTTCCGTTTTACTGGACGGAATTTCACTGAATTAGATTTATAAGAACCCTAGCTTTTAAATAAAAATACAAAAATAAATAAAAATACAAAAAACGATGCATTTAGGCCTCGGCTTTTTATTTTATCTTATTCTTTTTTGGTAGTTCGACCGCGAAATTTTTGTGTTTCTGTATTTCCGGAATATGAGTGTGTGACTTGTTATAATTGATCCTATTGAGAGTACAGAGAGTGGGTCTGTCGTCTTGATAGAGATGGTTTTACCCCGTCGGATATTCATTCTAGTATCTGGAGCACGGAATATATGAAATATATCATGAAGTATTTGAACTATGATTCATACTTAATATTCAGACCTCGTGGCCGGATTCCTCAAATTTTTCCAAAGAAAAAAGTTTTCAATTGAAAGAGTTTTCTTCTTTCAAATTCCCGGTTCTGCTTTGATTTTGCTCAAAGAACAAACTTTTCTTTCTAGTTTTAGTCATTCTATCGATTCTACTCGTTGAATAAATGATGATCCAACGGTTCTTACTCAGGGAATCCTTGACTTAGCTTGAAGGTTTTATTGAATCATCGTGGTTCTAGTATGAATTTAAGGTTTCAATTGATTCCTAGGGTCTTAACAAGAAAATTCCTATCAATAATAAAGAAAACAAAAGTAAAGCTACATTACATACAAATTAAAATAACAGATGAAAGAAAAAAAATAGGGAAATAGAAGATTCAAGAGGCCTGGAACGATCAACAGAAAGACAAGTGAGCCTACTTGATTTTTTGACATTCTAATTATAACAAAAAAAAAAGGAGCTTTCATATTTTTTTCATATTTTTAGCGAAAATTGAATCAAAAGATTAAGAAGTTTCCAATTTTCTATTCCATACCTATTTTAACCTGTTTTTGGTTTTTTTTGTTTGAGCTGTACGAGATGAAATTCTCATATACGGTTCTCAGAGGGGGAGTCCCCTTGGTTTACCTATCTCAATAAAGTCTACGATTGGTTCGAAGAGCGTCTCGAGATTCAGGCGATTGCAGATGATATAACTAGTAAATACGTTCCTCCTCATGTCAACATATTTTATTGTCTAGGAGGAATTACGCTTACTTGTTTTTTAGTACAAGTCGCTACAGGGTTTGCTATGACTTTTTACTACCGTCCGACCGTTACGGAGGCTTTTGCTTCTGTTCAATACATAATGACGGAAGCTAACTTTGGTTGGTTAATCCGATCAGTTCATCGATGGTCAGCAAGTATGATGGTCCTAATGATAAT